AACCTCTAAGGGGTCCCAACGGTTTAGACTTGAGTGGGTTGAAAAAAGACATACAACCTTGGCAAGAACGACGTTCTGCGGAATATATGACTCATGCTCCTTTAGGTTCTTTAAATTCGGTGGGTGGCGTAGCTACCGAGATCAATGCAGTAAATTATGTTTCTCCGAGAAGTTGGTTAGCTACTTCTCATTTTGTTCTAGGATTCTTCCTATTCGTAGGTCATTTATGGCACGCGGGAAGAGCTCGTGCAGCTGCAGCAGGATTTGTAAAAGGAATTGTTCGTCATTTTCAACCTGTTCTTTTCATCACTCCTCTTATCTGAGACAGGGGATCCAATGCTTATGTTTCTAATCGAAATCGATTTGATGGCACCATACATATTGAGGGAAGTAGGTCATACTTAAAAAGTATTCCTTTTTACTTTCTTTTCAATCCATTTATTTCTATCTAATCGATTTTCTATTTTTTTTTATGGCTCGGCTATCCTACCTAGCCGAGCCATTCCCCTTTATGAGACGAAAAAGCCGGGCAAAACCAAGAAAGAAAAATTCGATTCACCGAGCAAAAGGAGAGAGAGGGATTCGAACCCTCGATAGTTCTTTGTTCCGAACTATACCGGTTTTCAAGACCGGAGCTATCAACCACTCGGCCACCTCTCCGAAAGACAATTTCTATTTTACTTTTACCGACTAGAACATGGCCATATGAGTTGATACCATCACTATGTATAGAAAGATATCGGGTGTGAATCTCTAGGTCAATCTATCTATCTGTATATATATAGAAAATAGATAGATGCATGATCCAGCACTCCCATTTTTGAATTAACAAAAGTACTCCCGGCCCATGTCCGATAAGGGTGGTAAAGGGTTGGAAATACGTCATATAGAATCAATGGATTAATGGTAAAATCCCTCCATGATGCATTTTATTGCTGATAGAGGGATCAAATGGTATAGTTCTTTTTTTTTGTTGGTAGCTTGGAGGATTAGAAACATGACTATTGCTTTCCAATTGGCTGTTTTTGCATTAATTGCTACTTCATCAATCTTACTGATTAGTGTACCCGTTGTATTTGCTTCTCCTGAGGGTTGGTCGAGTAACAAAAATGTTGTATTTTCTGGTACATCATTATGGATTGGATTAGTCTTTCTGGTGGGTATCCTTAATTCTCTCATTTCTTGAATCTATTCGTTCCAGATCCAACAATAAAATGACCCCTCCCACGAATTTTTTCGAGTTGTGAGACACATTAAAATTCATTATAAGTCTCCCAAATGCAAATAAAGAAAACAAAAAAATTAGAGGGAGGGGTCAAACTTTTGGAACTTGAATAAAAAAAAAACTGAATATTAAAATAAAGAAAACAAAAAAATTAAATCGAAAGGGTCAAACTTTTGGAACTTGAATAAAAAAAAAAAAGAATATTAATATTAAAAGAATAATCTAAATTAGATAATTTTAATAAATCTATGAAAATAGAATTCGAATAATCTAATAAATAGAAAAAAATAGAATATTCAAAAACATTCAAGAATTCCTATTTGAATTTCTATTGAAATTCAATATTGAAATTGAAATATTTAAATTAGCTTTCAATTAAATTGATTTAAATTGGTTTGGTGGTGGAATTTGATGCAATCACCCTGAAGAGAATATCTGGCCTAACTCTGAATTGGATAATATTTATACAGACATTTCAACGAAAAAAAATGCGGATATAGTCGAATGGTAAAATTTCTCTTTGCCAAGGAGAAGACGCGGGTTCGATTCCCGCTATCCGCCCATAATGTATTTTATAGGATAAAAGATTCATTATAGTTGACCACGATAGTATCGTGGTTTTATCGATGGCTCTATCTTTCCATCTCAACAGAAAAAGAAAAACAGAAAAAGAAACGTGTTAATTAATTAATTACTGGTTAACAGAATCAAATCGAATTTTTTTTTCAAAACAAAAATAGAATGTTGCGGAGACGGGATTTGAACCCATGACCTCAAGGTTATGAGCCTTGCGAGCTACCAAACTGCTCTACCCCGCGATGAAGAAAAGAACTGGGAACTAATGAACAAACAAGGATTGAATAGGCCCCTCTTCCATATCTGTACAAATAGAATAGCCTATTTATACAGAACGGTAAAGGGGCCCCTCTATGATCATAGAATATAAATAAATAGAAAAATGAATAATAGAAAAATGAAAGGATATTTTAATCCTTACCAACTTGATCTTGTTGCCCCCGGCAACAAACATGCATGAACCATTTCGCGAAGTATGTGACCGGATAGTCCAAAGTCTCGATAGTTAGCTCTCGGTCTTCCGGTCAAAAAACAACGCCGATGAAGACGTGTAGGTGCACTATTACGCGGTGAGGATTGTAACTTTCCATGAATTTTCCATTTATCACTCAACGACGGAACTTTATTTATTTCTTTTTTTGAGGATCGACGAATCAAATGATATTTTTGTTCCAATTTTTGCCTTTTCTTCTCCCTATG